AAATTGAAAATGGGCCTATAAGGTCCTTTCCTATTCCTTCTATGTCGTAGGGTTAAACCCAAAAACTCTTTTTTGTTTTCCACGAGTTTCCTGACGTTTTCTATAAAACCCTCTCGCAAAAGTATTTTAACAACGTTTTCGGCGATGTTAGTATATGCTATTTGAACCGTTCCTTTTCGATTCATATCAGCATTTCGTATATAAGTTATTATGTCAGCAATAGTGTCCTTGCCCATGATAAACTCAAAATTTTGTTGCTTTCGAATTTTGATATAATCAACATGTTCTTTTTTTTTATGAAAATTATTAAAAGTATATGCGTGAGACATACTCTACTAAATTTGTATTTATCTATTGTATTTTAATACTATGGATATAGCGCGGTCTCATCTTATAATACTTCAGGCGCTAATGAAACTATTTTAGTAAAATTCAACCGTCTCAATTCTCGGGCGATCGCACCAAAAACTCGAGTTCCCCTTGGATTTCCTTCTTGATCAATGACAACTGCAGCATTGTCATCATAACGTATTATCATACCGTTATCGCGTCTGAGTTCTGTACAAGTACGTACAATTACAGCTCTGATCACTTCGGATCTTTCTAGAGGCATATTTGGTACTGCTTCCTTGATCACAGCAACAATAACGTCACCAATATGAGCATATCTACGATTACTGGCTCCTATGATTCGAATACACATCAATTCTTGGGCACCGCTATTGTCCGCTACATTCAAATGGGTTTGAGGTTGAATCATATCGTTTTTTGAATCGGTTTTTTAATGTTTAATTTAAAGTAAAGCACTGAAAGGTCGAAGTAAAAAAAAAAGAAAATAAACCCGCATTTTTTTATACCCAAGATTTATTTTCTTTGGTTCGACATTTCCTATCCAGAAATAATGAATTGAGTTCTTATAGGCATTTTGGACGTCGCTATTGAAATTGCCTTTCGAGCGATATTTTCAGCGACCCCACCCATTTCATAAAGTATTCTACCCGGTTTAACAACGGCTACCCAATATTCGGGGGATCCTTTCCCGGACCCCATACGTGTTTCTGTGGGTCTTACTGTAACAGGTTTGTCTGGAAATACACGTACCCATATTTTTCCATCACGCCGTACATTTCGTGTCATTGCTCGTCGCCCTGCTTCGATTTGTCTAGATGTGATCCAAGCGGGTTCAAGTGCTTGAAGAGCATATCTGCCGAAACAAATATGATTACCTCGATAAGATATTCCTTTCATTCTTCCTCTATGTTGTTTACGGAATCTTGTTCTTTTGGGGTTATAATTGATGGTTCTTTCTCAATTCCATCTCTACTACAGAACTGGACATGAGAGTTTCTTCTCATCCAGCTCCTCACAAATGAAAGGACTAAAAAATATTTTATCAAGATATACAGGGATTTAATGAATAATATACTGAAGCATAGTATTCTTTGAAATTTCGAAATTTCATCTAATTAATCTTAATCTATTTTTTTACCATTATAAAAATCTTTATTTTGTTTTGCCTTTTACTAGATCGGGTCGATCAAAATTAATCGATCCAATAAAATCAAACTTTCGCGGGCGAATATTTACTCTTTCAATATCTAGTTCAGTTGTAGGGTTAGTTCATGACCTCTCCGAATAAAAGACTAGTTTAGTTCCCGGGTTCGTTCCGCCATCCCACCCAATAAATCATTAAGATTCATTTCCAATAGAATCTTCTTTATTCACGGGTTCCGTCGTTTCCATTGCTTCTCGATTAATGGTTAGGTCTGAATTCTCCAACGGAGTCTGTAATTAAATTTTTTCTTAAGTCAATTTTCTCAGTTTTTATTGGCTCGGGGCTCTTTATTTTTTTGTTCTATGAGCTGATTCATATAATTATGGATGAATCATTATTGATGCTGTATTACACTGTTATTTATGAGATGACTCACAGACCTTACATCCTTACATATTAGAATTCTATATCGTTGATATTTTATTTCTCTCTTTCTCTCATCCTTCCATTTATCCGCATGTTTTTCTATTTTTCGTCACAACATATAACTTCACAACCAATAATCAAATTGGGTTTTTGTCTTTCTGGAAAAAAAAAATTTCAGTTGCTACAACGATATGATCAATATATTATATCTTGACTGGTTCTTTGGATTTAGATAATGCGAAGCAATGAGTTGGTTATTAGCGCTATAGTTATTGGTTCATACTACAGGACTGTCCATTGGTTTGAATCCTAGCCCAAAAAAAACCAACGAGTCACACACTAAGCATAGCAATTATATAAAAAAATAAATCAAATTTTTATTCAACCCTATAGAATTCCGGAATTTCTCATTTTTTTTTTGATTGAACATCCAAAGAGTTCGTTCTTGGTTTGGTTCATTTCCATCAATGGGTAGACTCTAAAGACACGTAAAGTCTTATTTTTCTTCGTCTACAAATATCCAAATTTTGATTCCTAATACTCCGTATAGAGTTCGAACTGGATAGGAACAATAATCAA